AAGGATCTTATTGTATAGATCTCTCGATTTTTGAGAGATCCATATTTATCTAAATAGACAAGAAAAAAGATAAGACGAAATAACTTAACGCTTTGTGTTGGATCCACAATTAATCCTCCGGATCCTTAGGATTGGTGTATTCTTATACTTAATAATTTACCCTTATACTTGGAATGTAATGGAATTCCTTAATGTAATTCGTATTTTTTCTATTTATTATAGTATAGCCTGATCCTGCATTTTTGGATCATAGATCGCGCCAAGCAGCCTCTTCTACCTATCCTGTATATTGTCCTTTTCATTCGGTGTTGGAATAGAAACTGATTAGATTAGTAGGCGAGATTTTACAAAAAAGGTTTATTCATAGTATTAGCAGAAACGGCTTTTTTTCAATACCCCCTCATATTAGTTAATAACCCTATTGATATTAGTTAATAACCCTATTGATATTAGTTAATAACCCTATTGATTGGATTTATATGTTTATTCGGATCGGAATATTCAAATGATTTTTATCGAACGATTATTCATCTATTGTATTTTCATGTAAATGACTATTCATCTATTGTATTTTCATGTAAATTAGGGGCAAGAAAGTTCTATGGAAAAATGGTGGTTTGGTTCGCTCTTGTTTAGCGAGGAGTTAGAACACGGGTGTAGGCTAAGTAAATCAATGGCCGTTTTTGGTCCTTTTGAAAATACCAGTGTAAGTGAAGATCAAATTATAGATGATATGGATAAAGACGTGTCTAATTGTAGTGACAAGTCTAATTACAGTAATGTTGATCGTTTAGTCGGCGGCGGATCCACTCGGAATTTAATATCGGATGAGACTTTTTTAGTTATGGATAGTAATAGGGACGGTTATTCCATATATTTTGATATTGAAAATCAAAATTTTGAGATTGACACCGATCATTCTTTTCTAAGTGAACTAAAAAGTTCGTTTTCCCAGACTTCGAGTTATATGAATAATGCAACTAAAAGTGACGATAATCTCCGCGACCGTTACCCGTATGATACTAATTCTAATTATAGTTGGAATAATCATATTACTAGTTGCATTGACAGTTATCTTCGTTCTCAAATTTGTATTGATAGTTATATTTTAAGCAATAGTGACAATTACAGTTACAGTGATAGTTACATTTATAGTTACATTTGTGGCGAAAGCAGAACTAGTAGTAAAAGCGGGAGTTCCAGTATCAAAACTAGCAAAGATGGTAGTGATTTAACTATAAGATCTAATAATTTAAATGTAACTCAAAAATACAGGCATTTGTGGATTCAATGCGAAAATTGTTATGGATTAAATTATAAGAAATTTTTAAAATCCAAAATGAATATTTGTGAACAGTGTGGATGTCATTTGAAAATGAGTAGTTTCGATAGAATCGAACTTTTGATTGATCCAGGTACTTGGAATCCTATGAATGAAGATATGGTCTCTCTAGATCCCATTGAATTTCATTCGGAAGAGGAACCTTATAAAGATCGTATTGATTCTTATCAAAAAAATACAGGATTAACTGAGGCTGTTCAAACAGGCACAGGTCAATTAAATGGCATTCCCGTAGCAATTGGGGTTATGGATTTTCAGTTTATGGGAGGTAGTATGGGATCTGTAGTAGGTGAAAAAATCACACGTTTGGCTGAGTATGCTACCAATAAACTTTTACCTCTTATTCTAGTGTGTGCTTCTGGAGGAGCCCGCATGCAAGAAGGAAGTTTGAGCTTGATGCAAATGGCTAAAATATCTTCCGCTTTATATGATTATCAATCAAATAAAAAGTTATTTTATGTCGCAGTCCTTACATCCCCTACCACAGGTGGGGTGACGGCTAGTTTTGGTATGTTGGGAGATATCATTATTGCTGAACCAAACGCTTACATTGCATTTGCGGGTAAACGAGTAATTGAACAAACATTGAATAAGACAGTACCCGAGGATTCACAAGTGGCTGAATATTTATTCCATAAGGGCTTATTCGATCTAATCGTACCACGTAATCTTTTAAAGGATGTTCTGAGTGAATTATTTCGGCTACACGCCTTCTTTCCTTTGGATCAAACTTAGATTTAGATTAAGTAGAGCTGTAGAGTAGAGTTTTAATTTATTTATTAATTTAATAATTAATAAAACGGAATAAATTTTTTGAAATGAAAATTATTAAATTATAAGACAAGAGCACGAAAATAAATAAAAATATGAATAAAAAAAAAGGTGCATTATCATACATATATTTCGTGTAGAAACGTGTAGAAGGGTGAATAAGTCCGTTTATTTACACATTTTTTTATAAGTATTTATTCAAAAAAAAAAATTATTAAAACATATACTTATATATTCCTTATTTAGGTATATACTCACTTAGGTATACTTACTATAAATATAATAATTATATATATTATATAAATATAATTATTATATATGAATATATATTCATTTTAAAATATCTTTAATAACAATATAAGGTTAAAATAAAAAAAATAAAAATAGTAATATAAAATATAAAGCAATAAATAAAAATAACAGGTACAAATATTAAATCGAGGTACCCACTCAATGATAACTCTCAACAGCTTTCCCTCTATTTTTGTGCCTTTAGTAGGCTTAGTATTTCCGGCAATTGCAATGGTTTCTTTATTTCTTCATGTTCAAAAAAACAAAATTTTTTAGATACTATAGGGACAACTCTTTAATTTTAATCCATTTTGTTTTTCAAGACTTACTTTGATCATAACACCCCTATCTATTTAGTAGAATATGGTATAACATCTGGCTTCTTTCGAGCATAAGCTCTTATGTATGTGTGTAAACATGATATATGGGTAAATTAATTATAACAATTTCAAATGGATCGATAGCGGGGAGAGTTTCGGAAATGTAAAGTGAATATATCTATATGAGGATATCCATAGGAAATCATATGAAAGAGATGTTATTATTTTAGTTTGGATCTAAGTAATTCGATGAATTTTTCTAAAATAAAAGTTTCACATCATAGTAGTGCTGGTTGATGAAAGTTACTTCGGAAACAAAAAAAGTAAACTAAAATTTCTTTTTGTTATTCTTCCAATTCCAATAAAATGCAACTAGGTCTAGTGAAAGTATGAGTTGGCGATCAGAACGTATATGGATAGAACTTATAGCGGGATCTCGAAAAATAAGTAATTTCGGTTGGGCCCTCATTCTTTTTTTAGGTTCATTAGGGTTTGTATTGGTTGGAACCTCCAGTTATTTTGGTAGGAATTTTATATCTTTGTTTCCTTCTCAGCAAATAAATTTTTTTCCACAGGGGATCGTGATGTCTTTCTATGGGATCGCGGGTCTCTTTATTAGCTCCTACTTGTGGTGCACAATTTCGTGGAATGTAGGTAGTGGTTATGATCGATTTGATATAAAAGAGGGCATAGTGTGTATTTTTCGTTGGGGATTTCCTGGAAAAAACCGTCGCATATTCCTGCGATTCCTTATGAAAGATATTCAGTCTATCAGAATAGAAAATAAAGAGGGTCTTTTTGCTCGTCGGGTTCTTTATATGGAAATCAGAGGCCAGGGGGCCATTCCCTTGACACGTACTGATGAGAATTTGACTCCACGAGAAATTGAGCAAAAAGCTGCTGAATTGGCCTATTTCTTGCGCGTACCAATTGAAGTATTTTGAAAAAAGGAATTGAAAAATGAATAGTTTGCAAAAGGGAAAAAACTCAAGAACTCTCTTTTTTTCTATACCATAACTTAACGGAAGTTTGTTCTGAATGCCTGCCTATTCAAGCCAAAGTAAACGTATACGAAGCAACTCTAAAATAAAATTTTGTGTGTCCATCATTTTTTTTTTTTTAATATTTGATATTTTTTTTTAATAAAACGGGAGTTCTTTCGTTTCGAAATCCAACTAATATTACTTTGAAGCGAGCTCTTTCTTATTCTATTTCTGTATTCTTTCTAGATTCAAGGACTAACCTAACCACTCTACTGCATCACAAATAAAAACCTCGAAATAGATTAGATTAATGGGCTCGATGGCTTGGGTTGGGATATAACTTATGCTTGATAGAAATATTAGTATCATATAGAGTCGACGCATGGGGTGAGTTCATTAAAACTTCAAAAATTCACAGACGAAAAAATGGCAAAAAAGAAAGTATTTATTTCCCTTCTATATCTTGCATTTATAGTATTTTTGCCTTGGTGGATCTCTCTCTCATTTAAAAAAAGTCTGGAATCTTGGATTACTAATTGGTGGAATATTAGGCAATCCGAAATTTTTTTGAATGATATTCAAGAAAAGAGTATTCTAAAAAAATTCATAGACTTAGAGGAACTCCTTCGTTTGGAGGAAATGATAAAGGAATACCCAGAAACGCATTTACAAAAGCTTCGCGTCGAAATCTACAAAGAAACGACCCAATTGATCAAGATGCACAATGAGGATCGTATCCATACAATTTTACATTTCTCGACAAATATAATCTGTTTCGTTATTCTAAGTGGTTATTCTATTATAGGTACTGAAGAACTTGTTATTCTTAACTCTTGGGTTCAAGAATTCCTATATAACTTAAGCGACACAATAAAGGCTTTTTCTATTCTTTTATTAACTGATTTATGTATAGGATTCCATTCGCCCCACGGTTGGGAATTAATGATTGGCTCTGTCTACAAAGATTTTGGATTTGCTCATAATGATCAAATTATATCCGGTCTTGTTTCTACTTTTCCAGTCATTTTAGATACAATTTTTAAATATTGGATCTTTCGTTATTTAAATCGTGTATCTCCTTCACTTGTAGTGATTTATCATTCAATGAATGACTGAAAAATGATCGAACGGCCCAATTATAATATTTGTTTGTTACTTTGTACATAAGCAAAACATTGAAAATTGTACCTATTATTTCTACCCAGTAAAGGGATTTCTCCAATATTTCAGAAAAATTATTTCAGTAAATATCAAAATTATAGGTAGGCAACTCTATTGGCGACCTACCTACTT